ATGTGCAATATTGCAATAGTATAATATACACATCAAACAATTTATGAATAACAATCATGTCTGTACGTTACGAGTGCGAAAAACACTTCTAGAGCTTTTCCTGTTTCCGGGGGGTTTACAGGAGTCTTAGAGATCTCAGGAGTTTGGGGGGGTAGGGGGGGTTTACGCGCAAAAACCGGGGGTGATAATAGGAAAGTTTGGGGAAAATTAAATATCTGATTAAACTTTATGCTCTTGATATCAGTTATGCAATTCTTCTATCAATATCTTATCACCATTCATACTATTTCTTTTATGCAAGGAAAATGTTCAACCTTGTCTGTCATTTCTGTATGCACTCTGAGATGTCAAATGAAAGGAAAAAAAAAAAGAGAACCCCCCACACGCTGGAAAGAACGCCCGGCATGGTGGGTAACGAGGAGTATGTATTACCACCATTAACTTATGCAAGCGTCGATGAAAGTATGGGGAATTATAACAATTATAGGACCTGAAATAGGAACCAGATGCCAGGAATAATTCACCTAGTGAAACCCCCACGAATACTTGTCCTTGACCTTCAAGAACCGTTAACATTTAGGAATCAACTGATGGTGGGCTCTTACTACATTAAATATGGGTAATGAATAGGATGGTGGGTACTTGGTATAACTTAACCGGTGAGAGTTGTGATCGGTCTTAAACTATCGTTCAGTGGTTAATAAGGTTTATTGGAGTATATTCAGTTATGGTTTATGTACCCCTTAGTTAGAATGGTTTAAACAAATATGTGGTATATTTATCTATGTTTTTATAAATGATATGTATTAATATATAGGATATGTTTAACATAAAATAATGGTGATAATACATATATGCATTGCGTTTACATGAAAGGCAGAGCCCGGCAAACAATAGTCTAAATTAGGATCCTAGCTTTGGGAGTTAGGGGTAGGGGTTAAAATCCCCTTTGTTTGAAGCAGTAGGAAGGGCTTTAACCTTCGACGTCCGGTTTACAAGACCGGCGCTCTGGCGCTGAGCTACTAGTGCAGGCTCATTCAAGGATTTTGTTTTCTAGTCAGCCGGCGAGAGGGGCGAGGACGAGAAAGAGGAAGAAGTAGAGGAAAGATGCAATTTGTCCAATAATGACGAAGGGGTCCTCAACGGGTATGCCTCCGATTCAGGTGAGGATGGCGACATCTGCAACTAAGAGTCAGAAGAGAAGTTGCGTGATAGGGCGAAATGTTAAGCCCCGTTGTTTGGAGGTGTGAAGAATAGGAACGACTATCAAGACAAGGATCGAGAACAGGAGGGCGAGAACCCCACCAAGTTTATTAGGGATTGATCGGAGGATGGCATAGGCAAATAGGAAGTATCATTCGGGTTTAATATGGGGCGGGGTGACTAAGGGGTTTGCGGGGGTGAAGTTGTCGGGGTCTCCAAGCAGGTTGGGGGAGAAGAGGGCGAGAGAAATGAGGGCGATTAGAAGGACTGCGAAGCCTAATAAATCTTTGTAGGAGAAGTAAGGGTGGAATGAGATTTTGTCGGCGTCTGAGTTTAGGCCTGTGGGGTTGTTGGATCCGGTTTCGTGGAGGAAAATAAGGTGTACTATTGTTGCAGCTGCAATAATGAAGGGAAGGAGGAAATGGAAGGCGAAGAAGCGGGTTAAGGTGGCGTTGTCTACGGAAAACCCTCCTCAGATTCATTGGACTAAAGAGTTGCCAATATAAGGGACTGCGGAGAGAAGGTTTGTGATGACGGTGGCGCCTCAGAACGATATTTGACCTCACGGGAGGACATAGCCCACGAAGGCTGTTATCATAGTTAAAAGGAGTAGAATTACTCCAATGTTTCAGGTTTCTTTATAGAGGTAGGAGCCGTAGTACAGGCCTCGGCCGATGTGCATATAAATACAAATGAAGAAAAAGGATGCGCCGTTAGCGTGCATGTTTCGAATGAGTCAACCGTAGTTGACATCACGGCAGATGTGGGCAATGGAGGAGAAGGCGGTGGCGATATCGGAGGTGTAGTGTATGGCTAGGAAAAGGCCTGTCAGGATTTGGGCAGCTAGACAGAGCCCTAGTAGAGAGCCAAAGTTTCATCAAACAGAAATGTTTGAAGGGGCTGGGAGATCAACTAGTGCGTCGTTTGCAATTTTTAGGAGGGGGTGGGTTTTTCGGAGGTTGGCCATTATTGTTTTTGTAGTTGAATAACAACGGTGGTTTTTCAAGTCATTAGTCCTGGTTAAAGTCCTGGCAGAAACTATGGTTTATATTATGTTTATATTTTTACTAGGGCTGGTAATAGGTCTTGCGGCGGTTGCTTCTAATCCTTCGCCGTATTTTGCGGCGTTAGGGCTGGTTGCGGTAGCAGGTATAGGGTGTGGGGTGTTGGTGGGGCATGGGGGGTCTTTTTTATCCTTAATTTTATTTTTAATTTATTTGGGGGGAATATTAGTAGTGTTTGCATATTCGGCAGCATTGGCTGCTGAGCCTTATCCTGAGGGTTGAGGGAGTTGGCCTGTACTAGGGGTAATAGTGGCGTATGTATTAGGGGTGGGGATGGCGGCGGTGTTATTTTGAGGGGGGTGATACGAGGGGGCTTGAGTGTCTGCTGATGAATTTGTTGAGTTTTCGGTTTTTCGGGGGGATGTTGGAGGGGTAGCTCTGATGTATTCGATGGGTGGGGGTGTTTTGGTGATAGGGGCTTGAGTGTTGCTGTTAACGTTGTTTGTGGTGTTGGAATTAACGCGGGGTTTAAGTCGGGGGGCCCTTCGAGCCGTTTAATAAAGTAGTAGTAGAAGAGCTAAACCAAAGGTGAAGAAGAAGAGGGAAAGATAGGTTTTGATTATACCCTGCTGAATGTTGTTAGTTGTAGTAATTAGAGGGAGGTTAAGGGTAGCAGTTGCTTTTGGGCCCATTTTTTCTAACCATGTTTGGTCGACTGTTTGGGAGGCGATGGTTTGTCCTAAAACCAGGTTTAGTTTGGGGATGAGGCGATGAATAACTATTGGGAAGAAACCTAGTATGTTAGAAAAATGGTGGGGAGAAAGGTTTGGCATTGGTTTGTACTGCTTATTGGTTAGTGAGGCGAGTTCTAGTGCGGTGAGAAGGCCGATGACAGTCACTATTAGGGCGGCGACTTTGAGAAGGAACGGTATGGATATAACTGGTGTTTTCAGGGGGGTGATGTTAGAGGTAATTAGGAGACCGGCGATAATACTTCCTCAGGCTAGGCGTTTGATGGGGTTAATAACTGTTGAATTGTTTTCGTTAATTGGGGAAAGGGGGTTGAAGCGGGGGTGGCCTATTGAGACGAAGAAAATTACTCGAAGACTGTAGATAGCGGTGAAGGAAGTAGCTAGGAGGGTGAGGAGTAGGGCTCAGGCGTTTAGGTAAGATGTGTTTAAGGCTTCAATAATAGCATCTTTTGAAAAGAAACCTGCTAGGAAGGGGGTTCCTGTGAGAGCTAGGCTTCCGATGGTTAAGCAGGAAGAGGTGAAAGGAGTCAGGTGATGTATACCTCCTATTTTCCGGATGTCTTGCTCGTCGTTCAGGCTATGAATAATAGACCCTGAGCAGAGGAAGAGTATAGCTTTAAAAAATGCGTGAGTGCAGATGTGAAGGAAGGCAAGTTGGGGTTGGTTAAGTCCAATTGTTACTATTATTAAACCCAGTTGACTTGAGGTTGAGAAAGCAACGATTTTTTTGATATCATTTTGGGTGAGGGCGCAGGTTGCGGTAAAGAGGGTGGTGAGGGCTCCTAAGCAAAGGCAAATGGTTAAGGCGGTTTGATTATTTCCTAGTATTGGACTTATGCGGATAAGGAGGAAGATGCCTGCTACGACCATGGTGCTTGAGTGCAGTAGGGCAGAGACCGGCGTAGGACCTTCTATGGCAGAAGGAAGCCAGGGGTGGAGGCCAAATTGGGCGGATTTACCAGTGGCAGCAATGATGAGACCAATGAGGGGATAAGTTAGATCAAAGTCTTTGGATAAAGTAAATATTTGTTGTATTTCTCAGGAGTTAAGGGAGGTTGCAATTCAGGCTATAGCAAAAATTAGGCCAATGTCCCCCACTCGGTTATAGACTACTGCCTGGAGGGCAGCGGTGTTTGCGTCTGCACGGCCGTATCATCAGCCAATGAGGAGAAAAGATATAATCCCGACACCTTCTCAACCGATGAATAGTTGAAATATATTGTTTGCGGTAACAAGAATGATCATGGCAATAAGGAAGATTAGGAGGTATTTAAAAAACCGATTTATGTTCGGGTCGGCATGTATATATCAGGAGGCAAATTCTAGGATTGACCAGGTGACATAAAGGGCGACAGGGGTGAAGATAATTGAATAGATATCAAATTTAAGACTAATATTAATATCAAATGTGTGGGTGTTTATTCAAGTTCAGTTGGTAATAATTGTTTCTGTGCCTTCGTTAAGGAAGAGGCAGAGAGGGATGATGCTAGTAAAGAAGGCTCATTTTACTGCTGTTTTAACCTGGGTTAGTGCTCAGTTGGGAGGGAGGGGGGTGGAGGAAAAGGAGGAAAGGATGGGGAATATAAGTAATAAAAAAATAAGAATTAGACTAGTGGTTATTATGGTGGAGGTGAGGTGCATAGCTGCTACTTGGATTTGCACCAAGAGTTTTTGGTTCCTAAGACCAACGGATGAGCTGTTATCCTTTAGAAGCGGGGCGAGTGAGCTTAGGAGTCTAACCTAAGAGGCAAAAATTAGCAGTCTTTGTTGTTGTCAACCTCTCTCGGTGAATAAGGGGATTTTAACCTCTGTCTTTAGAATCACAATCTAATGTTTTTGTTAAACTATATCTACAGGCGGTCCACCCTCAAATTAATTCGGGCTTGGTGATTAGAAGAATTAGGGGTAGGAGATGAAGGGCCAGGAGAAGATGTTCTCGGGAATGTGTTGGGTCGAGGGACATAATATGTGCTGGTAGGGGCCCCCGTTGTGTCATAAGAAATATATACAGGGAGTAGCCTGCAGTGATTAGGGTTCCAGCTCCCGTGAGTGCAATTGTTCATCAGGATCAGTGGAGTAGGGAGGTAATGATTATGAGTTCTCCTATTAGATTTGGAAGAGGAGGGAGGGCAAGGTTTGCAAGGCTGGCGATGAATCATCATGCGGTTATTAGAGGTAAGACCATTTGGAGTCCTCGGGCTAATACCATGGTTCGGCTGTGGGTTCGTTCGTAGTTTGTGTTAGCTAGGCAAAAGAGGGCGGAGGAAGTTAAACCGTGTGCGATTATTAGAATGAGGGCGCCTGTGAAACCTCAGGGGGTTTGGATTAGAATGCCTGCTGCTACGAGTCCCATATGACTTACTGAGGAATAAGCAATTAGGGATTTTAAGTCTGTTTGGCGGAGGCAGATTGAGCCAGTTATAATTACTCCTCAGAGGGCGAAGATAATGAAGGGGTAGCTGAGTTCTTTGGTGAGCGGTTCTAGTATAATTATTATACGTATTATTCCATAGCCCCCTAGCTTTAGTAAGACTGCGGCTAGTACTATGGAACCAGCGATTGGGGCTTCAACGTGTGCCTTGGGAAGTCAGAGGTGGGCCCCGTAGAGGGGTATTTTTACTAGAAAGGCGAGCAAGCAACCGGCTCATCATAGTTTATCGGCGAAAGAAGAGAGTTGTAGGGAGGGGGCATATTGTAGTGTCAGAAGGGATAGGGTGCCAGTGCTGTTTTGGAGCAGTAGGAGAGCGACAAGCAGAGGGAGTGAGCCTGCTAGTGTATAAAATAAAAAATAAGTGCCCGCATTTAGTCGTTCTGTTTGATTTCCTCAACGAGTAATGATTACAAGGGTCGGAATAAGGGTAGCTTCAAACATAATATAAAACATAATTATTTCGGTTGCGCCGAAGGCTATAATGAGGAAGATTTGTAAGGATGTAAGGAGGGTAATGTAGGTTCGTTGTCGGGAGGAAGGTTCAGACGCTGTGTGGTTTTGGCTTGCAAGAATTATCAGGGGTAGAAGCCAACAGGTTAGTGCAAGAAGGGGGGTGGAGAGGGGGTCTGTTGCTATGTAAGGGCTGAGAAAAGATCAGCCTGATTCAGCGGATGATTTTAATCAGGTTAGGCTAGTTAAGGAAATGAGTAGACTGTAGGAAAGGGCGGTGGATCAGAGGTGTTTGGCCGGGACGGCTCAAATAGTGGGGACAAGCATAATAGTAGGGAGGAGAATTTTTAGCATTGTAGAAGATTTAGGTTTTGGAGTCGGTCTGTTCCGTGAGTGCGGGCAGTGGCAACAAGTAGTGCGAGACCGGCGCTTGCTTCACAGGCTGAGAAAGCCAGGAGAAGTATAGGGGAGGCTGAGAAGTTAACGGAGTTAAGTTGAAGGGTTCACATGGAGAGAGCAATAAAGAGTGAGAGTATTATACCCTCTAAACATAAAAGAGCGGAAAGAAGATGGGTTCGGTGGAATGCCAGGCCTGCTAGGCCTAGAAGAAAGGTAGAGGAAAAGGCGAAATGTGTAGGGGTCATTAGACGGTTACGGACTTTAACCACAAGCTCTTGAGCCGAAATCAAGGGTTTTTCTTAAACTAACAGTCTATTCAGCCCACTCTAGACCGCCTTGAGTTCATTCATAAATTAGGCCGAGGGTTAGTAATATAAGAACAGCGAAGGCTCAGGTGAATGTTATGAGAGGGGAAGAAAGTTGATCCCCTCAAGGAAGGGGAAGGAGCAGTGCAATTTCCAAATCGAATAGGAGGAAAAGGATTGCAACAAGGAAGAAGCGGAGAGAGAAGGGGAGACGAGCGGATCCTAGGGGATCAAAGCCACATTCGTAGGGGGAAAGTTTTTCATGGTCAGGTGTTATTTGGGGAAGTCAAAAAGAAACAATAGCGAGGATAGTGGAGAGGGTAATAGAAATAATGAGTATTGTTGTGATTAAGTTCATTATCTTTCCTTGGGGTTTAACCAAGACTAGGTGATTGGAAGTCACAGGTACTAGCTTTAATACTAGAAAGATATGAGCCTCATCAGTAAATTGAGATATAAAGGAATAGTCAGACAACGTCTACAAAGTGTCAGTATCAGGCGGCTGCTTCAAAACCAAAGTGGTGTTCGGAGGTGAAATGATATAGTACTTGTCGTAGAAGGCAGATGGCTAGGAAGGTGGAGCCAATGATTACGTGGAGCCCGTGGAAGCCGGTTGCTACGAAGAAGGTGGAACCATAAACTCCGTCTGCAATAGTGAAGGGGGCTTCGTAGTATTCTATTGCTTGAAGGAAGGTAAAGTAGAAGCCTAGAAGGATGGTTAAAGTGAGGGACTGGATTGCTTCTTTTCGATGTCCTTCTATGATACTGTGGTGTGCCCAGGTGACCGTGACTCCTGAGGCTAGTAGGACGGCTGTATTGAGCAGGGGGACTTCGAAGGGGTCTAGAGGGGTAATTCCTGTAGGGGGTCAGCAGCCTCCTAGTTCTGGAGTTGGGGCGAGGCTGGCGTGATAAAAGGCTCAGAAGAAACCTAGGAAGAAGAATACTTCTGAGGTAATAAAGAGGATCATCCCGTATCGGAGGCCTTTTTGGACAGGAGGGGTATGGTGCCCTTGGAATGTTCCTTCTCGGACAATATCCCGTCATCATTGATATATAGTTAGAAGAAGAAGGACAAGACCTAGTGTTAGTAAGGTTATATTATGGAAATGCATTCAGATTGCTAAACCGGAGGTTAGTAGAAGGGCGCCTACTGCGCCTGTTAGGGGTCATGGGCTGGGGTCAACTATGTGATATGCGTGTACTTGATGGGCCATTAAACGTTTTCTTGTAGGTAGAGGCTTAAGAGAAGGACAAAGACATAGGCTTGAATTATGGCCACTGCAACTTCTAGAAGGGTCAGGAGGAATAGTAGTACTGCGGTCAGAATGGCTACTGTGGGTATTAGGGGGAGGAGGACGAAGGCGGCGGTGGCAATGAGTTGAATTAAAAGGTGACCGGCTGTAAGGTTTGCGGTTAATCGTACGCCAAGTGCGAGGGGGCGAATAAATAGGCTAATTGTCTCGATGATAATTAGGACAGGGATTAAGAGGGTGGGGGTACCTTCTGGTAACAGGTGGCCTAGGGCATGGGTAGGCTGGTTTCGCATACCAATAATGACTGTTGCAAGTCAGAGGGGGACGGCGAAGGCCATGTTGAGGGAGAGTTGTGTTGTAGGGGTAAAGGTGTAGGGCAGGAGACCAAGTATGTTTAAGGTAATGAGGAAAAGTATAAGGGAGGCGAGAAGGGCTGCTCATTTATGGCCCCCTAAACTTAAAGGTTGAAAAATTTGTTGGGTAAAGCGGTTAATAAACCATCCTTGGAGCGTAATGAGGCGGTTGTTTAGTCAACGTGGGGTAGGTTTGGGGTAGAGGATTCAGGGTAAACTGAGGGCAAGGGCAATGAGGGGGATTCCCAGGTATGTGGGGCTCATAAATTGGTCAAAAAAGCTTAGTATCATGGTCAACTTCAGGGTTCTGTTTTGGGTTTCTCTGTGCTTTGGAGTGTTGGGTCGTTTGGGAAGGTGTGTGCTAGAACTTTTGGGGGAATGACTGTTAGGAAAACTAATCAGGAGAAGACTAGAATAGCGAATCAAGGTGCGGGGTTAAGTTGTGGCATTTCGCTAGGGGTGGGCGGGGGTCACCAGTCTTTAGCTTAAAAGGCTAACGCTATTCCCTATTTAGCTTCTTAGCGAAGTGTCTTCAAGTATTAAGGAGGATCAGTTTTCAAAGTGTTCTAGTGGTACTGCTTCTACCACAATAGGCATAAAGCTGTGGTTTGCGCCGCAAATTTCAGAGCATTGGCCATAAAAGATGCCGGGGTGGGAGGCAATAAATGCTGTTTGGTTTAGGCGCCCTGGGACGGCGTCTATTTTTACCCCCAGACTTGGGACGGCTCAGGAGTGAAGTACGTCTTCGGCAGAAATTAGGACCCGGATGGGGGATTCAACTGGTACTACTATTCGATGGTCTGCTTCTAGAAGGCGGAATTGGCCTGGGGCTAAGTCTTGTGTGGGAATTATATATGAGTCAAAGCCGAGGTCTTCATAGTCAGTATACTCGTAACTTCAGTATCACTGATGACCTATTGCTTTAATTGTAAGATGAGGGTCGTTAATTTCATCTATAAGATAAAGAATGCGTAGGGAGGGGAGGGCAATGAGAATCAGAATGATAGCTGGGAGCAGGGTTCAGATGATCTCGATTTCTTGGGAGTCTAGGATAAATTTATTAGTTAGCTTGGTTGTTACTATAGCCACAATAATGTAAAGCACGAATGTGCTAATTAGAAAGACAATTATTAAGGCATGGTCGTGGAAGTGAAGAAGTTCTTCTATTACAGGTGAAGCTGCATCTTGAAAACCTAGTTGGGAGGGATGTGCCATTGTTGTAAGACACGCGGGGCTTAAACCCGCAATTTTACCTTGACAAGGTAATGTAATGGTCGATTTTACTAGTGTCTTATGAAGAAAGTGACAGAGTGGTTATGTGGCTGGCTTGAAACCAGTTTATGGGGGTTCAATTCCTCCCTTTCTCGTTACTGGGGGCTTGAGGGGGTGGAAGCAGATTTTTCGTAGCTTGGTCAAGTTTGAACTTGGACGAAGGCAGGTTCTTCGAAGGTGTGGTAAGGAGGAGGGCAACCATGAAGTCATTCTACGTTTGTTGCTGTGAGTTCCACTGATGAAACTTCTCGTTTAGCGGCGAATGCTTCTCAAATAATAAATAAAAATATAATTACTGCGATTAGGGAAACTATTGAGCCAATGGAAGAAACTGTGTTTCAAAGGGTGTAGGCGTCGGGATAGTCGGAGTATCGGCGAGGTATTCCTGCCAGCCCCAGGAAGTGTTGTGGGAAGAAAGTTATATTAACACCAGCAAACATTACCCCGAAGTGGATTTTGGTTCAGGTGCTGTGGAGCGTGTACCCTGAGAATAAGGGGAACCAGTGGACGAATCCGGCAACGATGGCAAACACGGCCCCCATCGAGAGAACATAGTGGAAGTGGGCAACGACGTAATATGTGTCGTGAAGCATAATATCTAGAGAAGAGTTGGCCAGAACAATTCCGGTTAGCCCCCCAACAGTAAAGAGGAAAATGAAGCCGAGTGCTCATAAGAGTGGGGTTTCTCATTTAATTGAGCCGCCGTGCAGAGTGGCCAGTCAGCTGAAAACTTTTACCCCGGTTGGGATAGCAATAATTATTGTGGCGGAAGTAAAGTAAGCTCGTGTGTCTACGTCCATTCCTACAGTAAACATGTGGTGAGCTCAGACAATAAACCCTAGGAGGCCAATGGCCATTATGGCTCAAACCATTCCCATGTATCCGAAGGGTTCTTTTTTACCCGCGTAGTACGCAACAATGTGGGAGATTATACCAAAGCCAGGGAGGATAAGGATATAGACTTCAGGGTGACCAAAGAATCAGAACAAATGTTGGTAAAGGATAGGGTCCCCTCCTCCAGCAGGGTCAAAGAAGGTTGTATTAAGGTTTCGGTCTGTGAGAAGTATTGTGATGCCGGCAGCAAGCACGGGTAGGGATAATAAAAGCAATACTGCGGTAATTAGGACGGATCACACAAACAGAGGTGTTTGGTACTGAGAGATGGCAGGGGGTTTTATGTTAATAATTGTTGTAATAAAATTAATTGCGCCAAGAATAGACGATACCCCCGCTAAATGGAGGGAGAAGATGGTTAAATCGACAGAAGGTCCCGCGTGGGCGAGATTGCCTGAGAGTGGCGGATAAACAGTTCATCCTGTGCCAGCCCCTGCTTCGACTCCAGAAGAGGCAAGAAGGAGAAGGAATGAAGGGGGAAGGAGTCAGAAGCTTATATTGTTTATTCGAGGGAAAGCTATGTCGGGTGCACCGATCATAAGAGGCACTAGTCAGTTTCCAAAGCCTCCAATCATAATTGGCATTACTATAAAGAAAATTATTACAAAAGCATGTGCTGTAACAATTACATTATAAATTTGGTCATCTCCGAGGAGAGCGCCGGGCTGACTTAGTTCTGCCCGAATTAGGAGGCTAAGTGCAGTTCCTACTATTCCGGCCCAAGCACCAAATACTAGATAGAGGGTGCCGATATCTTTGTGATTAGTTGAGAAGAATCAACGAGTGATTGCCACAGGTAAGATGGCTGAGTGTTAAGCGGTGGATTGTAGCCCCACGAACAGAGGTTCAAATCCTCTTCTTATCAAGCCTCGAGGTGTTATACATATCAGATTGCAAATCCGAAGAAGCAGGTTAGAGCCCTGCCGGGGCTTTCCCCCGCCCTTTTAGAGGCGGGCGGGGGAAAGGTTAGACAGATGCTTGTTGGTTTAAGCGCTTAGCTGTTAACTAAGAGTTTGTAGGATCGAGGCCTTCCTGTCTAGCAAGGCTTTAGCTTAATTAAAGTGTCTGTTTTGCATACAGAAGATGTGGGTTAGTGTCCTGCAAGTTTTAGCAGGGGCTGGGAGATTTTCACTCCCGCTTAGGGCTTTGAAGGCCCTTGGTCTGGGTGCTATCCTAAGCCCCTTAGGAGGTTAACAAGGCGGAGATGGCAGGGGTGAGAGGCAGGAGGCAAATTGTTATTGCAGTTGAAGTGGCGAGGGGGTAGGTTAGTTGAGTGGAAGGTAAGCGTCAGGGGGTTGAACCTGTTAGGTTGTTAGGGGAAATAGTAAGGGTTATTGCGTACGAGAGGCGTAGGTAAAAATACAGGCTAAGTAGGGCTGAAAGGGCAGCTAGGGTTGCGGTGGGGGCAAGCCCTTGTTTGGTTAGTTCTTGAAGAATTAGTCATTTTGGCATGAAGCCTGTAAGAGGGGGGAGGCCTCCTAGGGAGAGTAGAATGAGGGGTATGAGAGCTGTCAGGGCGGGGGCTTTTGCTCAGGATGTGGCAAGGGTGTTGATATTTGTGGAATCGTTGAGTTTAAATGCAAGAAATGTTGAGAATGTTATAATGAAATAGGTTAGGAGGGTGAGGAGGGTGATGGAGGGGGAGAATTGTAGGACAAGAATTATTCAGCCTAAATGGGCGATTGATGAATATGCAAGGATCTTGCGGAGTTGTGTTTGGTTTAATCCGCCTCAGCCCCCAATAAGCGTGGATGTAAGACCTAAGATGATAAGGAGTGTTGAGCTTGAGGGTTGAAGTTGAAGAATTAGGGCGAAAGGGGCAAGCTTTTGTCAGGTTGAAAGGATCAAGCCCGTGGTGAGGTCTAGGCCTTGCAGGACTTCGGGGAGTCAAGCATGAAGGGGGGCTAGACCAATTTTGAGAGCAAGTGCAAGAGTAATTATGGTACTTGGGAGGGGGTGCGTAATTTGTTGAATTTCTCACTGGCCTGTTAGTCAGGCGTTAGTTACACTTGCAAATAGAAGGGTAGCTGCAGCAGTGGCTTGAGTCAAAAAATATTTGGTTGTAGCTTCGACTGCGCGTGGGTGGTGATGTTGGGCTATTAGGGGAATAATGGCTAGTGTATTTATTTCAAGGCCTATTCAGGCGAGAAGTCAGTGGGAGCTAGCAAATGTAATTGTTGTGCCAAGGCCCATGCCAAAGAGAAGAGTGGCTAAGATGTAAGGATTCATTAGTGAAGGAAGGAGTTTAACCAACATGTTTGGGGTATGGGCCCAAAAGCTTATTTAGCTGACTTTACTAGGAAGTGGTGTAGAGGAAGCACTAAGAGTTTTGATCTCTTCAGGTAGGGTTCAAGTCCCTTCTTTCTAAGGAGTTGGAGGGACTTTAACCCTCATGATTCACTCTATCAAAGTGGTCCTTTATTTTAGGTACAGCTCCGGGCTATAGTTGCGGGGGCAGGCCTGTTAGCGCAATTGGAAGGGAGAGGTGTCAAATTACCAGGGCAAGGGTTAGTGGTAGGAAATTTTTTCAAATTAGGTGCATGAGTTGGTCATAACGAAACCGTGGGTAGGAAGCACGAACTCATAGGAAGAGGACAGATAGGAGAGCTGCTTTGATTATAAGGTTTGTTGTTGTAATTTCAGGGGTGGTGTGAAAGACAGAGGCGCCTAGGAATAGAGTTGCAGAGAGGGTATTTATTAGGAGAATGTTGGCGTACTCAGCGAGGAAAAAAAGGGCGAAAGGTCCTCCTGCGTACTCTACGTTAAAGCCGGAGACGAGTTCAGACTCACCTTCTGTGAGGTCAAAAGGGGCCCGGTTTGTTTCTGCAAGTGTGGAAATGTACCATATAGCGGCTAAGGGCCAGGCGGGGAGGATTAATCAGACACTTTCTTGGGCGATGCTAAATGTTTGTAGGGTGAAGCCTCCAGTAAAAATAATAGCATTAAGAAGGATTAGCCCTAGACTAACTTCATAGGAAATAGTCTGTGCTACGGCTCGAAGGGCCCCGATTAAGGCGTATTTTGAATTGGAGGCCCATCCTGAGCCTAGAATAGAGTAAACTGCTAGACTGGAGAGGGCAAGGATAAAGAGGATGCCAAGGTTGAGATCTGCTATTGGGAAGGGGAGGGGTATTGGAGTTCAAAGGGTGAGGGCTAGGGTGAGGGCTAGTATAGGGGTAAAGAGAAAGAGGATGGGCGAGGAGGTGGAGGGTCGAACGGGTTCTTTTATAAAGAGTTTAAGTCCGTCTGCAATTGGTTGGAGGAGGCCGTAGGGGCCTACAATGTTTGGGCCCTTTCGTAATTGTATGTAGCCGAGGACTTTTCGTTCGACAAGCGTGAGGAGTGCAACGGCTAGAAGGACAAACACGATAAGAATTAAGGGGTTGAGGATGGATGAAACTAGTGTTGAGAGCATAGTTAAAGGGAGGACTTGAACCTCCGTGGAAAGGGCTTAGGTCTTTTGCAATGTCCGGGCTCTGCCACTTTAACAAGCCATTTTTTATGGCTAGGGGGTACGCCCTTTTATCTATTTTAGTTGATTTCAATAGATGAGGGGGAGGCATATTGAGAACAGGGGCCCCTTCTTTTCGGTCCTTTCGTACTAGAAAAGATCGTGACATAGATAGAAACTGACCTGGATTACTCCGGTCTGAACTCAGATCACGTAGGACTTTAATCGTTGAACAAACGAACCCTTAATAGCGGCTGCACCATTAGGATGTCCTGATCCAACATCGAGGTCGTAAACCCTCTTGTCGATATGGGCTCTAGAAGAGGATTGCGCTGTTATCCCTAGGGTAACTCGGTCCGTTGATCGGCTATGCGCCGGATCTTGTCGGTCAGAAGTTCTGTTACTTGGAGTTGTGACTCTGGGTTGTAGGGGTAGTGTGCTCCCGGTCCACATGGGGGTTTGTTGTTTCCCCGCGGTCGCCCCAACCAAAGACATTAGAACAGGGGCCAATGAGTTTTGTCCTTTATTTGAGGGGTGTTTAACATGGTCTGTTCTGGTGTCTAAAGCTCCATAGGGTCTTCTCGTCTTATGTTAATATCCCCGCTTCTGCACGGGGAGATCAATTTCATTGACTGGAAAAAGGAGACAGTTAAGCCCTCGTTATGCCATTCATACAGGTCTTCATTTAAAAGACAAGTGATTGCGCTACCTTTGCACGGTCAAAATACCGCGGCCGTTAAACTTATAGTCACAGGGCAGGCGGGACCTCTTATATTTAGGGGCTCAAGAGGCGATGTTTTTGGTAAACAGGCGAGGCTTGTGTTTGCCGAGTTCCTTCTTTTTCTTTTAGTCTTTCCTGGTTTGCACACCAGTGTGGGGTTAACGGTGAGGAACTAGGGGGTTTTCCAGTTGTTTGTTTTTTGCCTAGGGCCCTCTTTGTTTTGGGGCCGTTAATGGTCGGTGAAGGGTTCGTTCCGAGTTACACTTGTGCGGGGAGAGGTGGGCCCTCTTATTACTCATGTTAGCATAAACGCTTCCATAGTTTTATGGAACGGCCTGGTAGGTTTAAGGGGGGTGAAATTGTATTGTCCTTATTAGAAGGCTAATTAGGTGATGTTCGAGCTTTAACGCTTTCTGGGTAGGTGGCTGCTTTTAGGCCCACTAGGACATTTAACCTTTTTGTTCGTTGTGATTTTTACCCTCCTTGGAAAGTTGTATCTTGTTTCAAAGGGGCTGTACCCCCTTTGACTAACTCCTTTAACTTCTTTGCTCGGTGTGAAGGCCTTAGGCCAATGGGAATGGAGAATTTAAAGGGCTGAACTTTTATTCAGTTTTCAGGCAACCAGCTATAACTAGGCTCGGTAGGTCTGTCACCTCTACTCGAAGTTCTTCCCACTCTTTTGCCACAGAGACGGGGGGGGGTCCTATAAATTAGACTGCCTTGGAGTAGCTCGCTTAGTTTCGGGGTATCAAACTATAATGCTTTTTGCTTGAGGTTTTCTGGCTAAATCATGATGCAAAAGGTACGAGGAGTAATCTCTGCTTTTTAGTGCTTTACTGGGTTGTTTCATTTCTCTTTCAGCGTTCCCTTGCGGTACTTTCTCTGTTGCTCCTAGGTCCTTTTTCGTCGCCCGTACTTAGGTGGAAAAATGGTTTGTTGTTGAAAGAGTGGTATATTTGGGGGTATAGATAGGGTTAATTTGGGGTTGATGGAGGGGCTAGCTGTTGGGCGTCAGGGTGGCCCGATTTGCACGGGCGACTTCTCAGTGTAAGGGAGACGCTTTTCTGTCTTAGCTACACTCTGATTTTTCCAAGTACACCTTCCGGTACACTTACCATGTTACGACTTGCCTCCCCTTTACCGGTAAAATATATTATTTATAGGATGATGTTGGCTTGGGGAGAGTGACGGGCGGTGTGTGCGCGCTTCAGGGCCAATTTCAGCGGAACGCTCTATTTTCTGCTTACTGCTAAATCCTCCTTCTAATGTCTATTTCATTACATTGTTCGTATTCCCTGTGGCAGGGAATGTAGCCCATTTCTTCCCCCCTCATATGCTACACCTCGACCTGGCGTTTTAAGTTGTACTAGTTTTGCTTACTGTGACTCCTTCATAGGGTAAGCTGACGACGGCGGTATATAGACGGGAAGAACAAGAGGGGGTGAGGTTTAACGGGGGTTATCGGTTCTAGAACAGGCTCCTCTAGGTGGATCTAAAGCACCGCCAAGTCCTTTGGGTTTTAAGCTAGTGCTCGTAGTACCCGGGCGGATAGTGGGTGTAGGGGGCTATCAAGGTTTAGGGCTGGGCATAGTGGGGTATCTAATCCCAGTTTGTTTCGCAGCTTTCGTGGGGTCGGGGGTATAAAGCCACTTTCGTAGTGGGGCTTCTTGCTCTCGGGTACGTATAACAGTTCTGAGGGCGTTCGGCTTTAGTTTAAAAATTTCCTAACCACCCTTTACGCCGATGTCTATCAACTTGAGCCTCTCGTATAACCGCGGTGGCTGGCACGAGTTTTACCGGCCCTCTTGGCTTTAACTAAGTCAAGTTTTCACTTATGGCTTAATGTCTATCACTGCTGAATTCCCTTGAGGGTGTGGCTAAGCAAGGTGTCATGGGCTGCGGAAAGTGTGCCTGATACCAGCTCCTTGTTTTCGGGCAGAAAACTGTGGGCATTCTCACAGGGGGGCGGAGACTTGCATGTGTAAGTTTAGCCAAAGTTGACAGTAAAGTCAGGACCAAGCCTTTGTGCTCACGGGACCTTTCTAGGGACCGTCTTAACATCTTCAGTGTTATGCTTTAGTTAAGCTACGCTAGC